TCCAAGCCTCAATCCTCTTTTCGAGATTCATCGATATTGAATCAATCGAACGCACTTCTAACACCTGTTCCACTTTTGGAAGACCTTGCGTTATATCACCAGATCTTGATTTTTCATATATAAATGTAACTAATGTATCTCCTTCGTAAAGGATTTCCCCATAATGTCCATGAACGGTTGCTCCTGGAGTAGCCAAATAAGGCTTAGCTGATCGTATTACCACAGAGTCAACTTGAAGAATTAGAACTTGACCCGATTTTAAATGCGGTCCTTTTTTGGCTATACATACATTTTCACAAAGAAACTGCCCAAGACTAACAATTGTAGATGTCTCTTCACAATAATTGTAATGGATAAAATACCAATTCAAATTGAATGGATTCAAAATAATGTTACTGCATGAATAGGGATTATAAATTTTACCTTTTTCATCCAGTAAATAATATTTAAGTATTTGAAAACTCTGTTTTAAATTGTCAAGTTGCAAATAGTTAGTTAGTAAGATCTGATTATGGGTTATTAAATGGGAAAATAAATCCAAATTAGAAATTGGAAAGCCTGTTCCTAAGGGGCCCAACGAATTACTAATTGGAATTAGGGGGTCCTTTTTGATTGATTCTTTTATTATATTGGGAGATTTTACATCGTTGAATGGACCTATTCGAGAACAATTGGATGATGACAAAATTATCAAAGATTGAGATTCCTTATTTCGATTCAACAACGTATGAATAGTCCCTTGATTTGGATTAACAGATTCTTGAATGGTTGCCTTGGAATAGGAATGAATGGAAGAAAACGGATTGACATTAGCGCGATCTGATCCATTCTCAGAGATCAATCCTGCACCCGACAGATCGTTCCTTTTTCCGGTATACGAAATAGGTGACTTCGCTAAGTCGATTCTTAGAAAATCTCTAATCAAACCATTTGTCCTTATTTCAACAAAGGAAGCACAGGCCTTTTCGATCTTTTTGTCTTGGTCCCAATTCAACACTAAACAAGTCCGAACTAATTGAATACTTGTGTCCCAAATTTCAAGAATTGGGTCGTAATAAAGGATATAATTGACAACTCGAAGTTGTAGATTATCACTTTCCTGCAAGAGATCCGGCGGGAAAAGTCTTCCTAAATTTATACCGTCCGTTTTTTTATATGGGATTACAGGTTGAACCAAAACAAAATATTTTTTTTCATACCTGGAAAGTTTCATTCGTTGGATATAGAGCCAATTTTTCAATTTTTTGTATTCTTTGTAATTTTGTTTTCCCCCTCCTGGTGGTATCAATCGGAATGCCTTATTTGTCTTTCCAGGAAAATGTATATCTCCGGAAAAGATTATCAGTTTAATTTTTTCTGCTTTTTTCTTGATTCGAACCAATCCGGCTACCCGACTTCTTCTATTTAAAGTGATTTGCGTATCTACCCCAATAATACTATTGTGCCGTACCATTATGGACGAAGATTCGGCCAAAATGTGAACTTCCACGGGAATAAAAAAAAATGGATTTACTTCCTTTTGGTATTTTGGCCAAAATACCTTGACTCCTCGATACTCAATCAAATCCTCTTCGTTGACGATTGAATTAAGTTCTCTAGTCTCATATTTAGTAAGTCCCGAGCTCTTTCTTATATATCGAGGATCATCGAAATAAGCAAGAATACTATTTCTACGCAGAATACCATTTCTGGGGATTTCAATTGAGATACCTGAAGAAGGTATTAGTTGGTTCTCGCCTTCTTGAAGCAATTCGAGTGGGATGATGAATGTATTTCTTCGCCTCTTCGCCAATAAATCAGAATTCCCCTCGAGAATGGCCGGATTACAACGACCAGTACATGTCATTCGATTAAGTTCTGAATAATCGGGAATCCTATCTCCCTTTTGATTTTTACCAGAAAAATACGAACTAAAAAATTTGTGTCTCGCTTGATTATTAGTTACTGAGGGGTTAGAAATATATCTTCGCTTAACAGAAAGAGAATAAGCGTTCATTTGATCTTGATCCTTGTGGATCGAACAGGGTCCTAGACTGGATCTCCAGGGCTCCCCTAATAATATCCATAAATGACTTGTTTTTGGTAAGAGATGAATATTACCATATGTAAATTCAGGTGCATGGTACACATCGGTATTCCAGTGCATTTCGCCCTCTGAGTCAGAATAAATATGTTTTCGAACCTTCTCTTTCAAATTCAAAGTGGATGTTCTCGCGCGAATCTCAGCAATGACTTGTTCTGATTCTACATATTGATCGTTTTGAACTAAAAGAAAACTTTTGGGCGGAATACACACATTGTGTATAATATCTTCACTCTCAATAGTTACATACAAGTCTCTAGAACATAGAAAAGCAGGATGTCCATGACGTGTACGTGTCGGATGAACTAAATCCTCATTGAATTTTATTTTTCCATTAGAAGGGGCTCGCACATGTTCTGCAGTACCCCCTGTGAATACTCCGCCGGTATGAAAAGTTCTTAATGTTAATTGAGTGCCCGGTTCTCCAATAGATTGACCTGCAATAATACCAACAGCTTCTCCCAATTCGACCAGGTCGTCATGAGCTGGACTCCGGCCATAACATAATTGACAAATCCAAGATGTACTCCTACAAGTAAAGGGGGTTCGAATAGAGATTGGTTGTGCTCTAAAAGTGATGAATCTATTGACAAGTCCAATCCCAATATCTTGATTTCTAGTAGCAATGCATCGCGAACCTATATATATATCATCTGCTAATACACGCCCAATTAATGTTTGGATAAAAATCCTGTCCGCCATCATTCCATTTCGAGGACTTACAGAAAAACCTCGAACGGTGCCACAATCTGTTCGACGTACAACAATGTGTTGAACTACTTCAACAAGTCTGCGCGTGAGATATCCTGCATCTGATGTTCGGATAGCGGTATCCACAACTCCTTTACGGGCTCCGTAGCAAGAAATAATATATTCTGTTAAAGAGAGCCCTTCGCGTAAATTGCTTTGAATGGGTAAATCAATCATTTGACCTTGGGGATCCGACATTAATCCTCTCATACCTACTAATTGATGTACCTGAGATGCATTTCCTCTGGCTCCCGAAAAAGACATTATATGAACTGGATTAAAAGGATCAGTCATCCGAAAATTTGGATTCATTTCTTGTCGCAAATATTCACTTGTGGCATACCATATCTCAATCGATTGACGTAATTTTTCTACCGCGTGTACATTCCCATAATGATGGTGTTTTTCCAAAATAAAACTTTGTTGTTCAGCGTCTTGAACTAGCCATCTTTTAGAAGGTATTGTTAAAAGATCATCAATTCCTAATGAAATGGATGCGGCGGTAGCTTGTCGGAAACCCAGAGTCTTTACTTGATCCAGGATATGTGATGTATATCCTATTCCATAGTGATCAATAAATCGACTAATAAGTCGTTTCATGGCAGTTCCGTCTATCACTTTATTGTGAAAGACCTGAGTGGGCCGTTCTGCCATCAGTACCTCCATATTGCGCTGAGTAGAATTTGACAATGGGTTTGAGTCAGTGATTGGAAAACTTCCTTTTCTAGATCTTGATTCACGTATAAATTCCGCAATTATGGTCCTAGTTAACCCGGCGAGACTCGAATTCCCGCGGGTAGCATAGAATTACAACAGCCCTGCCAAAACCCCTGTATGGCTTCTTCTATTTCTCGATAAAGAGAAATATGACCAAGAGTGGTTCGAATATATATATATAAAATTTCCCTTTTTATACTTCTTACTATTAGATAGTGTCCATAAATCTCATAATAGGTACCCAAAGATTCATAGTGAATTTCGATGGGAGCTTCTCTTGCAGCAATAACGCGTTGATCTAGTCGCCACCGCAGCCACAAAGCACTACCTAAATTGATTCGTTTTTGCCGATAAGCGCCAATTGCATCATAGGCATTACAAAAAAAGGGTTCTTTTTTTTTTGTATACTTATAGTTATTATTTTCATTTTGATAGTTTCTACGATTACATGGATTATACCTATTTACACAAATACCGCGACGATTACCACTCGTTAAGACATAGAGTCCACTAAGCATATCTTGAGTTGGTGCAGAAATGGGATCTCCAATAGTTGGAGACAAAAGATTCATATGAGAAAACATAAGTAAACGTGCCTCTGCTTGAGCCTCCAAAGATAAAGGCACATGAACAGCCATTTGATCCCCGTCAAAGTCTGCATTAAAGCCCTTACAAACTAATGGATGTAAACAAATAGCACGCCCCTCCACTAAAACAGGGAGAAATGCCTGTATGCCTAATCTATGCAGAGTAGGCGCTCTATTCAGCAATACAGGATGGTCATCCAGAATTTCCTGAAGTATTTCCCATACAATCGGTTTTTTTTTTCGAATTTGACTCTTAGCAACTCCTATGTTCGAAGCAAGATGTTTTCTAATTAGGTCACGAATTACAAATGCCTGGAAAAGTTCTATTGCTATTTCGCGAGGCAATCCACATCGATGTAAGGAAAGTGAAGGGCCCACGACAATCACTGACCGCCCTGAATAATCGACCCGTTTACCAAGCAGAGTCTCGCGAACTCTTCCTTCTTTGCCTTCAATTACATCTGAAAGCGACTTGTAAACTCTATTATGATCGTCCCTCATTGGTTGTCCGCAGATTCCATTATCAAGAAGTGCATCCACGGCTTCTTGTAGCAATTTTTCCTGAGATATTATTAATTCTTCTGGCGTAGCTATACTTGTTGTTAATAGATCTGTAAGAGTATTATTCCGATAGATAATTCTTCTATAGATTTCATTAATATCCGAGGTCACTAGTTTATCCTCATCTATATGATAGATTGGTCTCAACTCAGGAGGAAGAACTGGTAATAGACACAAAACCATCCATTTTGGTTCTATATTTGTTCGAATAAAATGCTTAGCCAATTCCATGCGTCTAAGCAAAAAATCTTTTCTTCTTCCAACTTTTCGATCTTCCCATTCGTTCCCCGTGGGTTCTTCTT